CTTTCCATTCATTTCAAAACTTTCATGATCCCTTCCCGAACCAAACTTGAATCTTTCGATTCATTTGGCTCTCACGCTCAATTACTTCAATTTTTTTATGGTAAATTTCCATATCTTTTTTGAATGTAATGAACCTATCCTCTACTCTTTGTTCCTATTCGAACAAAATTGGAAATGAATCAATAATCCAAGGCTAGAATTTTTGGAGGACTCTTCTGACCAAACAAAAAATATGTAATTGTCAGCAAAGTTGTTTTTTTTTTCAAATCCAAAAAAATTTTCTTATTTGAGATTTATTTTATAAATAGGTCATCAACTCAGCATTTGGCATTTAAACAAAAATGTAAAAAAAAGAAAAAAGTATGAACCCTTTTCCAATACCAATAAAAGTTTCAAATCTTTTTATCGATATGAGTGTTATATATCGATAAATTTCTAACTATTCCTTGGAAATGGGAAACCATTTCGGTATTAATATAGTGGTAGAAAGAGTACCATGCTGTGGCTGAACTTCAAACGGTTTAGCTTTAACCATGTTAATAGTTCCACGTTATTGGTTGCTAGAGAATCAAAGTATATTTACCAACGAATCACGAAATGCTATGGTTCTTACATATGATTATATGATTTCTTAATTTATTCAGAAGTAATTCGCGAGATCATGCACCTTTCTTTACTAGTTATACCGAAAAGAGGTGCAGCTGGTTGAATCCAGTCTATTCTTGAAATAAACAACTCGCACACACTCCCTTTCCAAAAAAGATCAATACGCCAATCACTACACTTAGATTTATTGGATTTGTTGCTAAAATATCGGTATTAAATCCGAAACTCCCGGCAGATGGCCAGTGACCCGGGGAAACGAAAGAATCGGTTACATTTTTCATATGATCTCCTCTTATAGATAGACTAAAAAATCGAACATTCTTTTTTGTTGTATTACTTGACCTATTTCCTATTTAGAAATCGAAAATAGATTCAAAATCTATTCCATTGCGCAATGTATTTTCTTTTTCAATTGAGATTTCCAATAAGAATCAGACTTATTCGAATAGGATTAGGCACCGGGGTTTCGTGTAAATTGCGAAATACCTCCTTGCACCATTTCCTAAAAAGCAAAGCTTTCGTTGGGCTAAGAAGGGGAAGGAAGAAAGCGAGTCAGTAACACTAATTCCTCATCCTCAAATCAGCCCTTCCCCCCGGTTTTTCTCAACGAATAAGCAATTGTAGGAGCGAAATCCGAAATCTTGGTATAATGCGAAAAGGCAAGCAGGCAAGCCAAAGAAAGAAAAAAATACGTATTTTTTTCGGATTAGGATTAAACAAAAGGATTCGCAAATAAAAGAGCTAATGCTACAACCAATCCATAAATTGTTAAAGCTTCCATAAAAGCCAAACTAAGCAATAAAGTACCGCGTATTTTACCCTCTGCTTCGGGCTGTCTCGCAATACCTTCTACAGCTTGGCCTGCAGCAGTACCTTGACCAACTCCTGGTCCAATAGAAGCAAGCCCTACAGCCAATCCAGCAGCAATGACGGAAGCGGCAGAAATAAGTGGATTCATGATAAGTTCCTCACAAAAAAAAAAAAGAAATGGTTAATGATACAATCAACGAAAAAATTTTGACTGAATTATTCCATCGACTAAGATTCAGCCAGTCGAAGTCAGTAAGAACTCCGAATTGAAATAAAAATATTCCATCAGATCATCAGAAAGGGTTTCTCCTTTTTAGTTCCTATTTGTTGAGTCTTTCCTGAATCTATACAACGTGAGTTTCTCATTTCCTTCTTTCTAACCATTCGTTGAATTCTTCGACCCTTTCTTGCTTGATTTTCTTTGTTTATTCATTCAATTCATAGTCATAAATAAATGAAAAAAAACATAAAAAAAGACTTCTATTAATATCCCCCTAAATTAAAGTAGGGCTTAATATTAGTTCATATATAAATAGTCAATATCTAATATCCAATATACATGCCTTTCTTCCATAACGTAAACCCAGCATTCTACCTTAAATTCAATTGGATTCTAGAATCTTTCTTTGAATTGAAACAGCTACAGGAGTTGGCTTATAACTATTCGATTCCATATGCCCAGTTCGGCCTTTCTATACTAAACAACCCCCCTCTAATATCCCTTTTCTATTACTATAGAACATACTTGAGAACATACAAGTATGTTCCCTAAGTAGATTATCTTGAAACATATATTGACTTGATATAATAAAAAATAGTCTTTCGAAAATGAATTAATGATGACCCTCCATAGATTCGCCTATATAAGCTGCGGCTAAAGTTGCAAAAATAAGAGCCTGAATACCACTTGTAAATAATCCAAGAAACATGACAGGTATAGGAACTACTAAAGGGACTAAAGAAACAAGAACAACAACGACTAATTCATCGGCTAATATATTTCCGAAAAGTCGAAAACTAAGGGATAGAGGTTTTGTGAAATCTTCTAAGATGTTAATGGGTAAAAGAATTGGGGTTGGTTGAA